TTAAAAATAAGCTAAATAAAGCTTTTGGGTTCATACCTCAAATATAAAGGAAATACCTTTTTTTTAAAATAAAGTGCCTGATTAAAGGATTATTCTGATAGGATAAATTAAGTAGATTATCAACTACCTTTATTATTATATTTTATAGAATTAAACTATATCTAATAGTATCAAAAACTATCGTGCATCATACACTAAAATATAAATAAGTTAAAATATAAAGTTAATTTTATATAAAATATTTTTATTTTAAATTTTTTCCCCTATAAATTCTAATAAAATATTTTTTTTTTTTATTTTATTCTTTAGAACATTAATTTCAATTTCCTCAAATTCATGATTTGGATGTTGAATTGGATTAGAAATTAACTTATTAAGATTTATTCCAATTATTAATAATTCTAATAATATTTTAACATCTGAAGCATCATTAAAATATTTTTTTACTCAAGCTATTGCATCAATTAATTTATTATTTTGTATTATTATTAAAATAATATTTATAAAAAATTTTGAAATAAATAATACTATTATAATTATAATAAATTCTTCTTTATTAATAAAAATAGGATCAGCCCCCTTTCATTTCTGATTCCCAAATATTATTGAAGGATTATCATGGTTTAATAGATTTATTTTAATAACTTGACAAAAAATTTCCCCTATAATTTTATTATCATACTGATACAATAATAATTTTTTAATTTTAATTATTATTTTAAATTCTATTATTGGAGCTATTGGAGGATTAAATCAAACATCAATTCGAAAATTAATAACTTTTTCTTCTATTAATAATTTAAGATGAATAATATCTGCAATAATAATTAGAGAAAACTTATGAATATTTTATTTTTTTATATACTCATTTTTAATTAGAATTTTATGCTTATTATTTTCTATAATTAATATATTTTTTATTAATCAATTATTTTTTTTTAATATTAATTACTTAATTAAATTATCATTATTAATTAATTTTTTATCATTAGGAGGACTCCCACCTTTTATAGGATTTTTACCTAAATGAATTATCATTAATTTTATATTAAATAAAAATCTTTATTTTTTAACTTTTATTTTAATTATAATAAGATTAATTTTATTATTTTTCTATATTCGAATTTTATATTCATCATTTATATTTAATTATTTAAAATTAAAATGAATTAAAATTAAAATTAAAAATAATATATTTAATATTATAAATTTACTATCTTTTTTCTCTATTTTAGGATTAATTACAAGAACTTTTTTTTTTATATAAAATTATTAAGGTTTTAAGTTAAATTAAACTAATAATCTTCAAAATTATTTATAAAGAAAATTCTTTAAGCCTTAATAATTTTATTTATACCTTAAAATTTGCAATTTTACATCATAATTGAATATAAGACTTAATAAAAAAGAATTAATTCTTGTTAATAAATTTACAATTTGTCGCTTAAATCTCAGCCATTTTATTTTAATTAGCGAAAATGACTATATTCAACAAATCATAAAGATATTGGAACTTTATATTTTATTTTTGGAATTTGAAGAGGAATAGTAGGAACTTCTCTAAGTTTATTAATTCGAGCTGAATTAGGTAATCCTGGATCATTAATTGGAGATGATCAAATTTATAATACAATTGTAACAGCTCATGCATTTATTATAATTTTTTTTATAGTAATACCTATTATAATTGGTGGTTTTGGAAATTGATTAGTACCTCTAATATTAGGAGCTCCTGATATAGCATTCCCACGAATAAATAATATAAGATTTTGATTATTACCCCCATCATTAACCCTTTTAATTTCAAGAAGAATCGTTGAAAATGGAGCAGGAACTGGTTGAACTGTTTACCCCCCACTTTCATCTAATATTGCTCATGGAGGTAGATCTGTAGATCTAGCTATTTTTTCATTACATTTAGCTGGTATTTCTTCAATTTTAGGAGCAATTAACTTCATTACAACAATTATCAATATACGAATTAATGGAATATCTTTTGATCAAATACCATTATTTGTATGATCTGTAGGAATTACAGCATTATTATTATTATTATCACTTCCTGTTTTAGCTGGGGCTATCACTATACTATTAACAGATCGAAATTTAAATACATCATTTTTTGATCCTGCTGGAGGAGGAGACCCTATTTTATATCAACATTTATTTTGATTTTTTGGACATCCAGAAGTTTATATTTTAATTTTACCAGGATTTGGTATAATTTCACATATTATTTCACAAGAGAGAGGAAAAAAAGAAACATTTGGATCTTTAGGGATAATTTATGCTATAATAGCAATTGGCTTATTAGGATTTGTAGTATGAGCTCATCATATATTTACAGTAGGAATAGACATTGATACACGAGCTTACTTTACCTCAGCAACAATAATTATTGCTGTTCCAACAGGAATTAAAATTTTTAGTTGATTAGCAACCTTACATGGAACTCAAATTAATTATAGACCTTCAATTCTTTGAAGATTAGGATTTGTATTTTTATTCACTGTTGGTGGATTAACAGGAGTTGTATTAGCTAACTCATCTATTGATATTGCCCTTCATGACACTTATTATGTAGTAGCTCACTTTCATTATGTATTATCTATAGGAGCTGTATTTGCTATTATTGCTGGATTTATTCATTGATACCCCCTATTTACAGGATTAAATTTAAACCCTTATTTTTTAAAAATTCAATTTTTTACAATATTTATTGGAGTAAATTTAACTTTCTTCCCACAACATTTCTTAGGACTAGCTGGTATACCTCGACGGTATTCAGATTACCCAGATGCCTATATTTCATGAAATATTATTTCATCATTAGGATCATATATTTCTTTATTAGCAGTAATATTAATTTTAATTATTATTTGAGAATCTATAATTAATCAACGTATAATCTTATTTTCATTAAATTTAACATCATCAATTGAATGATATCAAAACCTACCACCGGCAGAACATTCATATAACGAACTTCCAATTTTAAGAAATTTCTAATATGGCAGATTATATGTAATGGATTTAAACCCCATTTATAAAGGATTATCCTTTTTTTAGAAATAGCAACTTGATCTAATTTTAGTCTACAAAATAGAGCCTCTCCATTAATAGAACAAATTATTTTTTTTTATGATCATACATTAATTATTTTAGTTATAATTACAATTTTAGTAGGATATTTAATAATAAGATTATTTTTTAATAAATATATTAATCGATTTCTACTTGAAGGTCAAATAATTGAATTAATTTGAACAATTATTCCAGCTATCACATTAATCTTTATTGCTTTACCATCACTTCGATTATTATATTTACTAGATGAATTAAATAAACCATTAATTACATTAAAATCAATTGGACATCAATGATATTGAAGTTATGAATATTCAGATTTTAATAATATTGAATTTGATTCTTATATAACCCCTATAAATGAAATAAATAAAAATAATTTTCGTCTTTTAGAAGTAGATAATCGAATTATTTTACCAATAAATAACCAAATTCAAATTATAGTTACCGCAACAGATGTTATTCATTCATGAACTATCCCATCATTGGGGGTAAAAGTAGATGCTAATCCAGGTCGCCTAAATCAAACTAATTTTTTTATCAATCGACCTGGAATTTTTTTTGGGCAATGTTCAGAAATTTGTGGAGCAAATCATAGATTTATACCTATTGTAATTGAAAGAATCTCAATTAAAAATTTTATTAATTGAATTAATAATTACTCATCATTAGATGACTGAAAGCAAGTAATGGTCTCTTAAACCACATTATAGTAAATTAGCAATTACTTCTAATGAAAGAATTAGTTAAAAAATAACATAAATATGTCAAATTTAAATTATTATTATATTAATAATATTCTTTTATACCACAAATAATACCTATTAATTGAATATTATCTTTATTTTTCTTTATTATTATTTTTATTATTTTTAATATTATAAATTATTATATTTTTATTAATATTAATAATAAAAATAATTATTTTTTTAATAATAAAAAAAATAATCAAATTTGAAAATGATAACTAACTTATTTTCAATTTTTGACCCCTCAACTAATCTATTTAATCTATCTTTAAATTGAATTAGAACAATTATTGGACTAATATTTATTCCATACTCATTTTGATTAATTCCTAATCGTTATTTTATTTTTTGAAATTTTATTTTAAATAATCTTCATAAAGAATTTAAAATATTATTAGGAAAAAATTCTAATGGATCTACTTTTATTTTTATTTCTATATTTACTTTTATTTTATTTAATAATTTTTTAGGATTATTCCCATATATTTTTACTAGAACTAGACATCTTACTATATCATTATCTATTTCATTACCATTATGATTAAGATTTATATTTTACGGATGATTAAATAACACTCAACATATATTTATTCATATAATTCCTCAAGGAACACCAACAATTTTAATACCATTTATAGTATTAATTGAAACAATTAGAAATATTATTCGACCTGGAACTTTAGCAGTACGACTTACTGCTAATATAATTGCAGGACATTTACTAATAACTTTACTTAGAGGTACTGGAAATAGATTAAGAACATATATAATTATTTTATTAGTAATTATTCAAATTTTATTGTTAATTTTAGAGTCTGCAGTAGCAGTAATTCAATCTTATGTAATTGCCATTTTAAGAACTTTATATTCTAGAGAAGTAAATTAATGAAAAATAATTTTTACAGACATCCATATCATTTAGTTGATTACAGACCTTGACCTATTACCGGAGCTATTGGAGTATTAACTTTAGTTACAGGAATAGTTAAATGATTTCATAATTTTAACATAAATTTATTAATATTAGGCTATTTAATTATTATTTTAACAATATATCAATGATGACGAGATGTATCGCGAGAAGGAACATTTCAAGGTAAACATACCATTTTAGTAACTAAAGGATTACGATGAGGAATAATCCTATTTATTATTTCTGAAATTTTTTTTTTCATTTCTTTTTTTTGGGCATTTTTTCATAGTAGATTATCACCTAATATTGAAATTGGAGCAACTTGACCTCCTACAAATATTGTACCATTTAATCCATTTCAAATTCCATTACTAAATACAATCATTTTAATTACATCAGGAGTAACAGTAACATGAGCTCATCATGCAATTATAGAAAATAACCACTCTCAAATAACTCAAGGATTATTTTTAACTATTATTTTAGGAATTTATTTTACTTTTCTTCAAGCATATGAATATTTAGAAGCACCTTTTACTATCGCAGATAGAATTTATGGCTCTACATTTTTTATAGCAACAGGATTTCATGGATTACATGTAATAATTGGAACAATATTTTTATTAATTTGTTTAATTCGTCATATTAATAATCAATTTTCTAGTAACCATCATTTTGGATTTGAAGCAGCAGCTTGATATTGACATTTTGTAGATGTAGTTTGATTATTCCTTTATATTTCTATTTATTGATGAGGAAATTAATTATTTATATAATATATTTAGTATATTTGACTTCCAATCAAAAAGTTTAATATTTTATTAATATAAATAATTATTTTAATTAGTTATATTTCTATTATTATTATAATAATTTCAAATATTATAATATTTTTATCCATTATTTTATCAAAAAAATCATTTTCTGATCGAGAAAAAAATTCCCCATTTGAATGTGGATTTGATCCAAAATCATCAGCTCGAATCCCATTCTCCTTACATTTCTTCTTAATTACAATAATTTTTTTAATTTTTGATGTTGAAATTGCATTAATTTTTCCTATAATTAATTTATTTAAAATAACAAATTTTATTATTTGAACTAAAATTAGTTTTTTTTTTATTATTATTTTATTAATTGGACTATTTCATGAATGAAACCAAAATATATTAAATTGAACTAAATAAAAAAAATAAATAGGATTATAGTTTAAATAAAACATTTGATTTGCACTCAAAAAATATTGAATAAATCAATTTATCTTAAATAAGAAGCAACATTTGCATTTAATTTCGACTTAAAAGATAGAGTTTTAATACTCCTTATTTTTAGTTGAAACCAAAATAGAGGTATATCACTGTTAATGATAAAGTTGAATTATAAATTCCAACTAAAAAGAAATATAAAGTATAAAATTAAGCTGCTAACTTAATTTTTAGTGGTTTAATTCCATTAATATTTCTTATTTATATAGTTTAATATAAAAACATTACATTTTCATTGTAAAAATAAAAAAATTTTTTTATAAATATTTAAAGATTTAAATAATCTCCTTAATATCTTCAATATTATGCTCTAAAATTATAAGCTATTTAAATATAAAAAAATTATTAAAATAATTAATATAAATATTCATAAAACAAATCTAAATAAATAAATTTTATAATTTTTTATAGAAAATAAATTAAATAAAATTGAATATTTTTTTATAATAAAAAATATACCTTGACCTCTATATATTTCTCTTCAACCCATATCAATATTTTTTAATATTATTTGACCAAAATTTAAAAAATAAAAATTTAAACCATAAGTAGATAAATTAGGTATAAATCATATTAAACATAAAAAATTTCTAATTTGATAAGTTATTAAAAATTTATTAACAGAATAAATATTTATATCTCTAATAATAAACCCCATAAAAACTCCTAAAATTCTTACATAAATAACTATTATTTTTATATTAAAAGGTAAAAAAATTATATAAGGATAAGAAAAAATTAATCATATTAAAAATCTACCTCTAATAACTCTTATAAATAATAAAATTATTATTCTTTTTAATATAATAAAATCTTCATCATATAAATTATAAATAGATAATAAATTATAATCATTAATTATTAAATATATAGTTAAACGAAAACTATAAAATATAGTTAAACCTGTAGAAATATAATATAATAAAAAAATAAAAAAATTTAAATTTCTTAAACTAACTATTTCTAAAATTAAATCCTTAGAATAAAACCCAGCTAAAAAAGGAATACCACATAAAGCTATATTAGATACATTCATACATAAAGATGTTATAGGAATGAAATTTCTAATCCCTCCTATAAAACGAATATCTTGAATATCTATTATTATATGAATAATAACCCCAGCACACATAAATAATAAAGCCTTAAATATAGCATGAGTTAATAAATGAAAAAAAGCTAAATCTGGTATTCCTATTCTTAAAATTCTTATTATTAATCCTAATTGTCTTAAAGTCGATAAAGCAATAATTTTTTTTAAATCAAACTCATAATTAGCAGAAATACCAGCTATAAACATAGTTAAACCAGATAATAATAATAAAATTTTAATAAATATTATATCCAATAATAAAAAATTAAAACGAATTAATAAATAAATACCCGCAGTAACTAAAGTAGATGAATGAACTAAAGCAGAAACTGGAGTAGGAGCTGCTATAGCAGCTGGTAATCAAGAACTAAAAGGAATTTGAGCACTTTTAGTTATAGCAGCAATAATAATTATAATTCTAATTATAAATATTGAATAATCATTTTTTATAAAAGATAAATAAAATAAATAATTTCATCTACCATAATTTATTATTCAACCAATTACCATTAAAATAAATAAATCCCCAATTCGATTAGATAAAGCAGTTAATATTCCAGCATTATAAGATTTAATATTTTGATAATAAATAACCAAACAATAAGAAACTAAACCTAAACCATCTCAACCTAATAAAATTCTTACAATATTTGGACTAATAATTAATAAAATTATTGAAAAAACAAATAATAAAACTAAAATAATAAAACGATTTAAATTTAATTCAGAATTTATATATCTTTTACTATAATAAATTACAACTGAAGAAATTAATGAAACAAATATTATAAATAATAAAGATATTCAATCCAATAAAATTCTTATAATAACTCTTAAAGAATTAAAAGAAATAATTTCCCACTCTAAAATAATAATAATATTATTCATAATAAAATAAATTACTATAAAAAAATTTATTAATCTAAAAAAAAATAAAAAAAAAAATCTAATAAAACAAATTGAAAATTTTTGAATAACCTAAAATGATATTATCATATTTTTGAAACCACAAATCAATATTTTAATTTTAAATTATTTAAGTTAAAATCAAATTATCACATAATCAATTTTTAAAATTAAAATATTTAAAGGAAATCAATGTAATATTAATAATAGATATTCACGAGATACGCCTATATAAAATCTATAAATTCCTAAATAATATTTTCCATGTTGTGTATATGAATATAAATATAATCAATATCCAGCACTAAAAAAAGAAATCAATATTAATATAAATATAGAGATATAAGATCATCTTAATAAACTATTAATTAATCTAATTTCACCTATTAAATTTAATGAAGGAGGAGCTGCTATATTAGAAGATAAAAGTAAAAATCATCATAAACTTATTGAAGGTATTAAATTTATTATACCCTTATTAATAAATAATCTTCGACTATTTAAACGTTCATAATTAATATTAGCTAAACAAAATATTCCTGAAGAACATAAACCATGACCAATCATTAAAATATATGAACCAATAAACCCCCAATAATTTATTGTTATAATACCCCCAATTACTATTCTTATATGTGCAACCGAAGAATAAGCAATTAAAGATTTAATATCAACTTGACAAAAACATTTTAAACTAATATAAAATCCCCCAACTAATCTAATAATAATTCAAATAATATTAAACTTTAAACCCAATCTTTGAAATATAATTATAATACGTAATATTCCGTAACCTCCTAATTTTAATATAATACCTGCTAAAATTATTGAACCTGATACAGGAGCCTCAACATGAGCTTTTGGTAATCATAAATGAACAAAATATATAGGTATTTTAACTAAAAATGCTATTATTATACAAAAATATAATAAATATAAATCAAAATTAAAAAACTTTAAAAAATATATTATTATTGAATTAGTATAAAAAAAAATATAAAAAATTCCTAACAATAAAGGTAAAGAAACAAATAAAGTATAAAATAATAAATATATACCAGCCTGAATTCGCTCAGGCTGGTACCCCCACCCAATAATTAATATTAAAGTAGGAATTAATCTACCTTCAAAAAATAAATAAAATATGAATAAATTTATCACTCTAAAAGTTATATATAATATAATTAACAAAAATATTAAATTAAAAATAAAAAAATTTATATAAAATCCTATTTTATATAAATTTTCTCTAGCTATAATTATTAAAATACAAATTCAAATTCTTAATAAAATTAAACCATATGATAATATATCACAAGAATATATATATCTTAAATTACAATAATTTTCAATATTAACCATTAAATTTATAAACATAAACATTATTAAAAATAATATTATTTGAACCATTCAATATATATTAACATTAAAACACAAAGGAATTATAAAAATTATTATAAATAAAAATTTTATCATTTTTAAATTAAACTATATTAAAACTTTGAAAATAATCATTACCATGAGTACGAATTATTGAAACTAAAATAGATAGTCCTAAAGCACCCTCACAAACAGAAAAAACTAAAAAAACTATTAACATATATAAATCATATTCAATATAATTTAATATAAAAATAAATAAAAAAAAAATTCTTAAAACAATAAATTCTAATCTTAATAAAACAATTAATAAATGTTTATGTTTAAAAACAAAAATTATATTCCCAAAAATAAATATAATAATAAAAATAATTCTTATATATAAAAAAATTATCATTAGTAAATTGTTTTTATAATTTAAATTAAAAATATTGGCCTTGTAAACCAAAAATAAGATTATTTCTTTAAAAACTTCAAAGAAAAAGAAAATCTTTATCAATAATCTCCAAAATTATTATTTTTATTAAACTACTCTTTGAAATTATAAAAATATTTATTTCTTTATTAATTATTTTATTATCATTTATTATATTATTCCTTAATCATCCATTATCAATAGGTTTTATAATTTTAATTCAAACATTATTAACATGTATTATTACAAGAATAATTATAAAAACATATTGAATATCTTATATTTTATTTTTAACTTTTTTAGGAGGATTATTAGTTCTATTTATCTATGTAAGAAGAATTGCATCAAATGAATTATTTAAATTATCAATTTCACTAAAAATATTATTATTATTTAATCTAATCATTATTTTAATAATTAGAATATTTTTTAATAATAATTTATATTGAATTAATTTAAGAATCAATAACCTAGAAATAAATAATTTTTTTAATATATTTTTATTTTTTAATAATGAAAATAAAATTAATTTATCTAAATTATATAATAATCAAACATTTTTAATAATAATAATAATAATTATTTATTTATTTATTACATTAATTGCAGTAGTAAAAATCACAAATATTTTTTATGGCCCTTTACGATCTTCATTTAACTAATGATAAACATTTATAAGCCAATTCGAAAAACCCACCCTATTTTCAAAATCATTAATGGATCATTAATTGATTTACCAACCCCATCAAATATTTCTTCCTTATGAAATTTTGGATCCTTATTAGCTATATGTTTAATTATTCAAATTATTACTGGACTATTTTTAACAATATACTATACAGCTAATATTGAATTAGCTTTTTATAGAGTTAACTATATTTGTCGAAATGTAAATTATGGTTGATTAATTCGAACTCTTCATGCAAATGGAGCTTCATTTTTTTTTATTTGTATTTATATTCACATTGGACGAGGAATTTATTATGAATCATTTAATTTAAAATATACATGAATAGTTGGAGTAATTATTTTATTCTTATTAATAGCAACAGCTTTTATAGGATATGTATTACCTTGAGGGCAAATATCATTTTGAGGGGCAACAGTTATTACAAACCTACTATCAGCAATTCCTTATTTAGGAACTATATTAGTAAATTGAATTTGAGGAGGATTTGCTATTGATAATGCAACATTAACTCGATTTTATACATTTCATTTTATTCTACCATTTATTATTTTAATAATAACAATAATTCATCTATTATTTTTACATCAAACAGGATCTAATAACCCTTTAGGAATTAATAGAAACTTAGATAAAATTCCATTTCACCCATTTTTTACATTTAAAGATATAATTGGATTTATTATTATTTCATTTTTATTAATTTTTTTAACATTAACCAATCCTTATTTATTAGGAGATCCTGATAATTTTACACCCGCTAATCCATTAGTAACACCAATTCATATTCAACCTGAATGATACTTCTTATTTGCTTATGCAATTTTACGATCAATCCCAAATAAATTAGGAGGTGTTATTGCACTTATTATATCAATTTTAATTTTAATTATTTTACCACTAACATTCTTTAAAAAAATTCAAGGAATTCAATTTTACCCAATAAACCAAATCTTATTTTGAATTATAGTAGTTACAATTATTTTACTAACATGAATTGGAGCACGACCAGTAGAAGATCCTTATGTCTTTGTAGGACAAGTATTAACAATTATATATTTTTTATATTATATTATTAATCCTATAATTAGAATTTATTGAGATAAATTAATCTTTAACTAAATTAATGAGCTTGTCAAATAAGCATTTGTTTTGAAAACTTAAGAAAGAATAAATATTCTATTAATTTATACTAAAAATATTAACTTAATTAATTAATTTTACTAAAATAATAAAATTTTTAACCCTAAATAAAATATTAAAAAATTTAAAGAAATAGGTAAATAAATTTTTCAAGCTAGATATATTAATTTATCATAACGATATCGAGGTAATGTTCCACGAACTCAAATAAATAAAAAAGAAATTAATGACAACTTTAAATAAAAAAAAATTCTTAATGAATACCCTCCCATATATAATAAAACAAATAATAAACTTATAAATAAAATTCTAGAATATTCAGCTAAAAAAATTAAAGCAAATCCCCCACTTCTATACTCAATATTAAACCCAGAAACTAATTCTCTTTCACCTTCAGCAAAATCAAATGGAGTTCGATTAGTTTCAGCTAATCTAGAAGAAAATCAACATAAACCCAAAGGAATTATTAAAAAAAAAAATCAAATTAAATTTTGATAATACATAAAAATTACTAAATTAAAATCTATAACTATAATAATTCTTGATATTAAAATTAAAGCTAAACTAACCTCATATGAAATAGTTTGAGCTACTGCCCGTAAACCCCCTAATAAAGCATAATTAGAATTAGATGACCAACCAGAAACTATTAAAGTATAAACTCCTAAACTAGTACAACATAAAAAAAACAAAATACCTAAATTAAAATTTACTAAATTAAAATAATATGGAATTATAACTCAAATTATTAAAGATAAAATAAATCTAATAACAGGAGAAAAATAATAAGATAAATAATTTGAAAATAAAGGATAAGTCTGTTCCTTAGTAAATAACTTAATAGCATCTGAAAAAGGTTGTAAAATTCCTATAAATCCAACTTTATTAGGGCCTTTACGAATTTGAATATAACCTAAAACCTTCCGCTCTAATAAAGTTAAATATGCAACCCCAATTAAAACACCAAGAATTAAAATAATAAACCCCAAAAAAATTAATAAAAAATCAATATAAAACATTTACTATCCATATAAATAAATTATACATTTATGATTTCTAAAATCACTACACTTTTCTGCCAAAATAGTTTTTAAATTTAAATTAAACATTAATAAAATTCATTAAATAAATTTAATTTAAATATTTATTCCTTTCGTACTAAAATATTTTAATATTTTAAAGATAGAAACCAACCTGGCTCACACCGGTTTGAACTCAGATCATGTAAGATTTTAATGATCGAACAGATCAAAATTTTATACTTTTGCATATAAATTTTATCTTAATCCAACATCGAGGTCGCAAACTCTTTTTCTTATTTGAACTAAAAAAAAAAATTACGCTGTTATCCCTAAGGTAATTTTTTCTTATAATCAAAAATTTTGGATCAATTACTCACTTATCTATGAAATAATATATTAAAAAAAGTTAATTTTATTTTTTTATCACCCCAATAAAATATTATTAAATAATTTAATTAATAATCTAAAAAATAATTTTATTATATATTAATATAAAACTCTATAGGGTCTTCTCGTCTTTTAAATAAATTTTGACTTTTTAATCAAAAAATTAAATTAATTAATAATAAATAAGAGACAGTTTATATTTCATCCAATCTTTCATACAAGTCATCAATTAAAAAACTATTTATTATGCTACCTTTGTACAGTCAATATACTGCAGCCCTTTAATAATTATCAGTGGGCAGATTAGACTTTAAATTATTAACAAAAAGACATGTTTTTGATAAACAAGTGAACATAAAATTTTGCCGAATTCCTTTTATTTAAATTTTAAAATATTAAATAAATTTTTTATATAAATTTAATACTAATTTTATCATTATAACTAAATTTATAAAATTTAAAATTATTTTTTTATAAAAAATTAAATTAATTTAAAATTTTATATTTTAATTAAAATTATTTTATAATAAATTAAATTTTATAAACAATATAAATTTTAAAAATTTTAATTAAATAAAAATATAATTATAAAAATTTAATTTAAAGCTTATCCCTTAAAATATTAAAATTTATTTTAAATTAATTAATTAATTAATTAAATTTATAAATAAATTTAAAATTAAATTTTTTTCTAAAAAAACTAGATATATTTTAAAACGATTAACATTTCATTTCTAATTAATTATTTAAAATATTTATGAAACAATAACTTTAATAATTAATTAACTCTTTAAAATTCGAGAATTTTTACCTATAAAAATTTAATTTAATAAACTCTGATACACAAGATACAATAAATAATATTTACTTTAATATAAATATAATTTCAATATATTTTAAATTTCTTATACAATACTAATTAACTATAAAATTAATAATTTTTTCTTTATTAATACTAAAACCCCCCAATTTTAATATTAAAATTAATTTTATTATTTTTTAATTATTAATTTTTACCCCTCAAATTAATTGAAAATTTCAATATCATTTCAATGTAAATGAAATACTTTATCAAGCTCTAATTTGTTATTTCTAGAAACACTTTCCAGTACCTCTACTTTGTTACGACTTATTCCAATTTATTTATGAAAGCGACGGGCAATATGTACATATTTTAATATATAATCATTTTATTAAAATAAATAAAATTACATTTAAATCCACTTTCAAATTTTTATTACAAAAAAGAATCCATTTAAATAAATTTATTGTAATCCATTATATTCTTAATTATAATCTGCATCTTGATCTGATTTAATTTTTAATTATAAAATTAAAATATTATTTTCATTTAAAAATATTTTTTTAACAACGATATACAAAATTTTAAATTAAGTAAATTCATTCGTGGATTATCAATTAATAAACAGATTCCTCTAAATGAACTAAAATACCGCCAAATTATTTAAGTTTCAATAAATAATTATATACTATTTTAGTATTTTAAATTTAAATTTTTAATAATAGGGTATCTAATCCTAGTTTATAATATAAATTTATTAAATTATAAAATTAAATTAAATTAAATTAAATAAAAATTTCACCTATTAAATTTAATATTTAATTAAATAAAATTTTTATAAATTAATTACTAATAAAATTTAATTTAATTTTTGTATAACCGCAACTGCTGGCACAAAATTTGTTATTAATTTAAATATTACTAAATCTTAATTTCTTAAATTTTTAATATTAATTGCTATATAATTTAAAATTCAAAAATTATTAAAATAATGAAAAATTAACACTAAAATTTATATGCAAAATAAATTTATAATAAATTTATAAACTATAAAAAATTTATTTAATACTTAAAATTTTTAACTTAGATTTTTTTTTTTTTTTTTTTATATTAAATATTTAATATAAATTATTAAATTTTATATATTTATTTTTTTTTCCTTTTCATAATATTAATATTAAAAATTAATATCATTATACAGCGATTTATAATCATTGAAATAAATAATTAATTATTAAATTTAATAATTAATTAAATTGATTTATTAATATATTATAAATATAATTTCTATTATATATATATATATATATTAAATATAATAATTAATTAAATATTTAATATATATATATATATATATAAACCATTCCTAATTTTTTTCTTTTAATAATAAA